GCTCCTATACTTATGTTAATTAGTATTCGATTCCATTTTATTTTGGTTGAGTTAGATTCTATTTTTTAACTGGACTCACGTCAGGATTTTCACTTCCAAAAATAAAAAGTATTGGATATACCAAAAACTTCCTGATTGTGGACATGAAAGTAGGAAAATGGATATGGAATTGATCTTCGAAGATTAATGAAGAAAGTAGGTTTGTTTATCCACACGATTGGATAAAAATAAATAGATCATCCCATTGAAATCAAAAGCGTTTTTTCTTTCCTTTTTTTGTTCGACTTTCAAAAATTTACGTGAGCGGGCTTATAGAAATAATTTAGGAATCTTTTTTTTGATGAAAAAACCGGTCGGTTACAAGCAACAAACTAGAATGGGGAAATTCCCATTCTAGTTTGTTGCTTGTATTTTAATTTTCCCTTTTTAGGATTATTAGGATTAGGATTATTAGGATTATAGGGCTATAGGGCTATACGGACTCGAACCGTAGACTTTCTCGGTAAAACAGATCAAACTTTTTATTATCAAAATGATCTGAACTGTTTCAAAGACCCAACACGCGTTTTTTGTGCATTGGGCTCTTTCATTAACTGATAGAAATATCAGCTAGTCCGCCATATTTTTTTGATATAACAATAGGAGATGGCTCCATGTGCTCTGAGTCATTAGTAGTTGAATTCTGATCCAGGAACACTACCAAAGTGTTTCAAAGGGGGTTATCTTGAAGTAGGTCTGCCTCTGGCCTAGATTAACTTAAGTTAGATGAAGTCTCTATCGCTCTGCTTAAAAAAAAATAAAAATAAAATATGAAACTTCATACACCTTAAAGTTCATAGGGCGAAAAGATATTTTTTTGAGGTCCTTATACTCATTATGCCTAGCATTGAATAGACATTTACCCTATCAATATCTCAAATCAACGATGGGGCCTGTTTGGCACCTAAACGGGGGCAAGACCGAACCCCTTGTCAGGCTATTGTTCTCTTGTTCCCTCAAAGTTATGGAGTAAGACATCGATTTCTCAATAAGATCAATTCTTTTGATTGCATGATGGACCCCCCTGAAAAACATTGGCGCGCGTGTAAACGAGGTGCTCTACCTAACTGAGCTATAGCCCTTAAGTGCTTATAATACATATTATATTATGTAGATAATTTATTGTCAAGATGAATATTCCTCGATCCAAGATCATAGTTCTTTTATCTGTTTGCGCGATATTGCTTCTAAGTAAAATGAGATTTATAATCCATCGATGAGATGGGCCCCTTTTGTTTTTCTTTGTGATGAAAAAGGACCTACTTAACTCAGTGGTTAGAGTATTGCTTTCATACGGCAGGAGTCATTGGTTCAAATCCAATAGTAGGTAGAACTTATTAGATCCCCATGACCCCGGTATCTAATAAGTTTTATACCCCTCTTATATTCTTTTATTGATATTTTTTTGTATATTTTCTATTTCCTTGTTTTGTTGCATCAAAATAGAATTCCACCCGATCCTGTCGAGTAAATACAACCAAAGAAATCAAAAAATAGAACGTAAAAACCGAACTTCTTTTGATTATTCAGACACACCAACTAGTTACGAAATTACATTGATCGTCTCGACTCGTGTCCTAGCTCGTCGGAGAGCTATATTTGCCTCAATTTTTTGTCTCTTTCCTTCAGCTTTTCTTAAATTAGCTTCTGCTATTTCAAGAGTTTGCTGGGCTTCTTGTGAATCGATGTCACTACTCTTTTCCGCATCATTTACTAAAACAGTGATCTCATTATTACCTATTCTAGCAAAACCGCCCATCAGAGCCATCGTTAACCATTGGCCATCAAGGCGTATTTTCAAAATACCTATATCGACGGCTGTAGCAATGGAGGCGTGATCTGGTAATACGCCAATTTGACCACTATTAGTAGATAAAATTATTTCGTTCACTTTTGAATTCCAAACGGTTCGATTAGGGGTCAGTACACAAAGATTTAAGGTCATTTCTTCAAATTGCTCTCCATTTCTAAGTTCATAGCCTTCGCGGTAGCTTCGTCGATGTTACCTACCAAATAAAAGGCTTGTTCAGGAAGACCATCTAATTCGCCGGAAAGGATCAACTGAAACCCTCTAATTGTTTCTGCTAACCCAACATATTTTCCTGGAGAACCAGTAAAAACTTCTGCTACGAAAAAGGGTTGTGATAAGAAACGCTCAATTTTTCGCGCTCTTGCTACGGTTAAACGATCCTCTTCGGATAATTCGTCCAACCCAAGGATAGCTATAATGTCCTGAAGTTCTTTGTAACGTTGTAAAGTTTGCTTAACCCTTTGCGCAGTTTCATAATGTTCCTCGCCAACAATCCGGGGTTGGAGCATAGTTGACGTTGAATCTAAAGGATCTACTGCTGGATAGATACCTTTGGCGGCTAATCCTCTTGATAGTACAGTAGTAGCATCCAAATGTGCAAATGTCGTAGCAGGCGCAGGGTCGGTCAAATCGTCTGCAGGTACATAAACT